GAATTGGGATCAAGACAAAAAAAGTTCTTCTAGCGAGGAGGCCCGCGCTTCTTTTGTTGAAGTAAGCACAAATGGTCTGATTCGTGATTTCCTAAGAATCAATCTATTGAAATCCAAAATTTCATATATCAGGAGTAGAACTAGAAAAAGGGATGATCCATCAGGTTTCGGACCGATCTCTAATAATGGATCAGATCCCACCAATATTAATCCATTTTATCCCAGTTATTCCAAGGCAAGGATTCAACAATCACTTAAACAAAATCACGGAACTATTAGTACGTTATTGAATAGAAATAAGGAATGTCAATTTTTGCTAATTTTGTCATCATCTAATTGTTTTCGAATGGATGCATTAAATCATGTAAAAGATCACAATGTAATAAAAGAATCAATTAAAAGAGATCCTATAATTTCAATTCAAAATTCGTTGGGCCCATTAGGAACAGCCCTTCAAATTGCAAATTTTGATTTATTAAACCATTTCAATTTAATAACTCATAATCAGATCTCCATAACTAAATATTTGAAACTTGACAATTTAAAAGAGACTTTTCAAGTACTTAAATATTATTTAATGGATGAAACCGGGAGAATTGTTAATCCCGATCCATGCAATAAGAGTGTTTTGAATCCATTCACTTTGAATTGGTATTTTCTCCATTATAATTATCATCCTAATGATTGTGAATCTTTCTTCACAATAATTAGACTGGGACAATTTATTTGTGAAAATGTATGTATTGCTAAAAGCGGACCACATCTAAAATCGGGTCAAGTTATAATTGTTCACATTGACTCTGTAGTAATAAGATCGGCTAAGCCTTATTTAGCCACGCCAGGAGCAACCGTTCATGGCCATTATGGAGAAATCCTTTACGAAGGAGCTACATTAGTTACATTTATATATGAAAAATCGCGATCTGGTGATATAACGCAGGGTCTTCCAAAAGTGGAACAAGTGTTAGAAGTACGTTCAATTGATTCAATATCGATAAATCTAGAAAAGAGAGTTGAGGGTTGGAACGAGTGTATAACAAAAATTTTTGGAATTCCTTGGAGATTCTTGATTGGTGCTGAGTTAACTATCGTGCAAAGTCGTATCTCTTTGGTTAATAAGATCCAAAAAGTTTATCGATCTCAAGGGGTGCAGATCCATAATAGGCATATAGAAATTATTGTACGGCAAATAACATCAAAAGTATTGGTTTCAGAAGATGGAATGTCTAATGTTTTTTCACCCGGAGAACTAATTGGATTGTTCCGAGTAGAACGAACGGGACGCGCTTTGGAAGAAGCCATCTGTTACCGACCCATATTATTGGGAATAACGCGAGCATCTCTGAATACTCAAAGTTTCATATCCGAGGCGAGTTTTCAAGAAACTGCTCGCGTTTTAGCAAAAGCTGCTCTCCGCGGTCGTATCGATTGGTTGAAAGGCCTAAAAGAAAACGTTGTTCTAGGCGGTATGATACCCGTCGGTACCGGATTCAAAAGATTCGTGCAAGGCTCAAGGAAACATAAAAAGATGCCTTTGAACAGCAAAAAGAAGAATTTATTTGAGGGGGATTTTAGAGATAGAGATTTTTTATTCCACCAGAGAAAGTTATTTGATTCTTGCATTTCAAGAAATTTCTATGATACATCAGAATAAGCATTTCTAGGATTTAATGATTCCTAAGAGCGGATTCATCCTTTTATTTTAATTAATCGTGGTCCTGTGATTTGTTTCATGTGATTTATTAATAGTAATAAAGAAAATAAGGAATAGAATGAAATTAATTGCTTGGATCGTATATCAACATCCAATCTCCGGGAAAAGATAAGGTTCCATCGGAACAATTATTTATTTCAGGGTACCCCCTCTCTCTCTTTCTTTTTCAAACAAAGAAAGAGAGAGAGAGGAAGTGTGGGTAAAAATGATAAAAAGATATTGGAACATTAATTTAGAAGATATGATGAAAGCGGGAGTTCATTTTGGTCATGGTACTAGAAAATGGAACCCAAGAATGGCTCCTTATATCTCTGCAAAATGTAAAGGTATTCATATTACAAATCTTACTAGAACTGCTCGTTTTTTATCAGAAGCTTGTGATTTAGTTTTTGATGCAGCAAGCAAGAGAAAACAATTCTTAATTGTTGGTACCAAAAATAAAGCAGCGGATTCAGTAGCCCGGGCTGCAATAAAGGCTCGGTGTCATTATGTTAATAAAAAATGGCTCGGCGGTATTTTAACGAATTGGTCTACTACAGAAACTAGACTTCAAAAGTTCAGGGACTTGAGAATGGAACAAAAGACCGGTAGACTCAACCGTCTTCCGAAAGGAGATGGGACTCGATTGAAGAGACAGTTAGCTCACTTGCAAACATATCTGGGTGGGATTAAATATATGACAGGGTTACCCGATATTGTAATACTCGTTGATCAGCAAGAAGAATATACGGCTCTTCGGGAATGTATCACTTTGGGAATTCCAACCATTTGTTTAATTGATACAAACTGTGACCCGGATCTCGCAGATATTTCGATTCCAGCGAATGATGACGCTATAGCTTCAATCCGATTAATTCTTAATAAATTAGTATTTGCAATTTGTGAGGGTCGTTCTAGCTATATACGAAATTCCTGATTAATAATAAGATAAATAAATTATTTTGTGAACTCCATATATTTATGGATATATAATCGGTTACTATTTGTCAATCGTGCAAAAGAGATAAAAATAACTAGCTATATTATGTGATTTGTTGGTATTTAAAATATACAATTTTAGTAGTCAAATAAAAAAAACGATGGTTGAATCAAAATAATTCCTTTTAAAGTTTTCTTTCAGGGGGTAGTATGAATGTTCTATCATGTTCCATCAACATCCTAAAAGGGTTATATGATATATCTGGTGTGGAAGTAGGCCAGCATTTCTATTGGAAAATAGGAGGTTTCCAAGTACACGCCCAAGTACTTATTACTTCTTGGGTTGTAATTGCTATCTTATTAGGTTCAGCCGTTGTAACTGTTCGGAACCCCCAAACCATTCCAACTGGCGGTCAGAATTTCTTCGAATATATCCTTGAATTCATTCGAGATGTGAGCCAAACTCAGATCGGAGAGGAATACGGCCCATGGGTCCCCTTTATTGGAACGATGTTTCTATTTATTTTTGTTTCTAATTGGGCGGGTGCACTTTTACCTTGGAAGATTATAGAGTTACCTCATGGGGAGTTAGCTGCACCTACGAATGATATAAATACTACCGTTGCTTTAGCTTTACTTACGTCAATAGCCTATTTTTATGCGGGCCTTAGCAAAAAAGGATTAGGTTATTTCAGTAAATACATTCAACCAACTCCAATTCTTTTACCCATTAACATTTTAGAAGATTTCACAAAACCCTTATCCCTTAGCTTTCGACTTTTCGGAAATATATTAGCGGATGAATTAGTAGTTGTTGTTCTTGTTTCTTTAGTACCTTCAGTGGTTCCTATACCTGTCATGTTCCTTGGGTTATTTACAAGTGGTATTCAAGCTCTTATTTTTGCAACTTTAGCTGCGGCTTATATAGGCGAATCCATTGAGGGGCATCATTAACGAATTTTGTTTTGAAATAGACTTTTTTATCTTATAGTCTAAGGCAATCTATTCTTGTTCAAGATAATCTACTTATACTTAGTGAACAGAAATATACACATAAATAGAAAAAAAGTTTATAACGATCTAAAGGAATAGTAAAAACAAAAAGGAAAGAAATCTAAAAGAGTTTTGTCCTAAACGATCTTTTTCCTAGAATTCGTTTGAATCATTTATACCCTCGTCCAATCAATTTTTTTTTTGGCTTGATTATTTTGTTCATTCAATTCCAATCCAATTTTAGGAGTCATAATCTGAATAAGAGTTGTTTCCAACATGTGATTAAAAAAAGGGGTTTTCTATAGAGATAGAGCTATTTCACTCGGTTTTATTCAATTCAATAGATTGACTAATAATAAAATATTAATAAATTATAAAAAAAAATAATAAAATAACTTACAAGAAAACAAAGACTTATATTTCTATGCAATGATTCAGACTAATGAATTTGTCCATTTAGATTGATTGTATCCAAGTGGGATAATGATAAGGAAGAGAATAAAAAAAAATGAGATTCAGAAAAAATGGATTATTATTATTTACAAGAGTGAAATCAAACTAAGTTTATGGAATATATATATAAATAATGGAATAATGGCTATAACTCAATTTTCTTTTTGTGAATATTTCAGCATCTAAAAATTTATTTTAGAATCCGATTGAATTTAAGATACGAATAAGTTGGTTTACGTTATGGAAGAAAGACGTGTATATGCAATATTAACTATTTATATAGTTAGATATTCGTTAAAAGATAGGTCGTCTAAAAGATATATCTAATCTGCCCTGGAGATTTCGATAGGGATTTCACTAAAAATCCTTCCTTTTCGTTTGGAACTGGGAATTCAATATTGAATAATTGAATAAAGAGATTAAATCAAGAAAAAGAATGAATAGTTCGAAATTTATTGGTTGATTGTATCATTAACCATTTTTTTTTGGTGCGAGGAACTTATCATGAATCCATTGATTTCTGCCGCTTCCGTTATTGCTGCTGGGTTGGCTGTTGGGCTTGCTTCTATTGGACCTGGGGTTGGTCAAGGTACTGCCGCGGGGCAAGCTGTAGAAGGTATCGCAAGACAACCCGAGGCAGAGGGAAAAATACGAGGTACTTTATTGCTTAGTCTGGCTTTTATGGAAGCTTTAACAATTTATGGATTAGTTGTAGCCTTAGCACTTTTATTTGCGAATCCTTTTGTTTAATCAAACGTATTTTTTTTATTGCCTTGTACTTGCTGCTTGTTTTTTCGAATTCTACCAAGATTTCATTCCTAAAATTACTTATTTATTTTTATTTGGACAATAACCTACCACGGGAAGGACTCATTTGAGGATGAGGAATTAGTATACTAATTCGCTTTCTTCCTTCCCTCTT